TAAAAAAACTATACAAACAAACCATGGATAAATCCAAGCGACCTTTTCTTAAAAAAAATAAAAAAAAGCGATCTTTTCGTAGGCCTTTGTCCCCGATTCAGAGGGATCAAATTCATCATAAAAACATTAGTTTAATTAGTCGATTTATTAGTCAACAAGGAAAAATATTACCTAGACGAGTGACTAGATTAACCTTGAAACAACAACGATTAGTTACTAAGGCTATAAAAATAGCTCGTATTTTAGTTTTGTTACCTTTTCGCACTAATAAGAAAAAATTGAAAAGAACCAAGCCGACCGCTAGAACTACTGGTCTTAGAACCAGAGAAAGAACCAAGCCGACCGCTAGAACTACTGGTCTTAGAACCAGAAATAAATAGGCTTATTCTTTGTTCACTTGAATCAGAATTCCAATCCGAACTCAAACGCGGATTGGTGTTTTGTTCAACAAATCCGAGAATCCAGATTTGATTATCGTGTCGTAAGAAAAAAAACGAATCGCAAAAAAAAAAGATTTTTTATTGAACGTGTTCATTCATTTTAACTACTTTAGCATATTTTCTCATAGTAATTTCCACTCCCCCTTCCCGGAGTTCATTCTCCGGGCAACTCTATTTACAATTATTCCGGTGTATTCTACTTCTTTTCTGATTTCGTTGGAAATTATAGAAAGACAATTCCTACTTGCTATAGTTATTTGGGCCAGTATTTTACGATTAAAAAGCAACTGTCTCTTGTATAGATCATGTATTAATTTACTATAACTATAGGATACTACCCTTTCTCGAATTGCTGCGTTTATCCGAGTGATCCACAAACGACGAAAATTTCTCTTTTGCTTATCCCTATCCCGATGAGCCGAAAACAAAGATCTTATTTCCTGTTCAGTAATAGTTCGAGTAAGTCTTGAATGCGCCCCTCGAAAACTTGATACAAATGAACCACTTTTTGTTCTACGTCTACGAGCTAGATATCCGCGTTTAGTTCTGGTCATTGAATAAATAAAACTTTGACAAATAACTATTTCTTTTCTTTCAGTTATTCTTTTCCCTGTTCTGGTCTATTAATAACCAAACGGATTTTTCCAATGTATAAAATACAAATTCCAATGGCTTTGGCTACTATAACCTTCCCGACCACGATTTTTTCTTTGTTTAGGTATTTTACTAAAGAAATAAGAAATTTTCTTTTGCTAGGTGGAAAAAGAAATGTAAATTGAATGGATAAAGGAATAGTGGGTTCCATCGTTTCTATGGTTATTTCTTAAACGGTGAGGTCTTCTCTATACACCGGAGCCTTTACTTCATTTAATCAATCTTATTGGTAACTTGTATAGTTCACACCACACTCTTTGGCTCTACCCCTGAATTATCCAGTAACAGGTCTTTCACACTGAGACTCACCTATACAGTAACGGTATTTAATTATGAAAGTTAGCTGGGTAGCTGACCCTCGTAGTCCGTTCTTGACCGAGTGAGAACTTCATTTTTCTGTTTTTTTTTGAATTTCAATAAGATTTCCTCCGCTTAATGGATAACCATTTGTTACCAATGGAGAATTGCTTCTCATCTTAAATTCAGTTGATTGGATTTGCACCAATGGAAACCATAAACTTTCTACACAATAGAGGGATTGATTTGCTTATTTTAGTTTTAGATAGTGAATGGAGTTCCTTCTTCCATTCTATCCTATTCACTGGTACTGATCATTCATACTGGAAAGCGGTTTTCTTGCTTTTTTTGTGTCAGTTCATGATCTAAACGAGTCGCACATACACCCTAGTACATGTTCCTCGACGCTGAGGACATCCCCGAAGAGCGCGGGTTTTCACGACATTTGGAATTGGCTGTCTTGCATTTCTAAGAAGTTGTTGACTAGTTGGCATATTGAATCCTATATGTAATGGGCTGGTTTAGATTGATCCTAACCGGATCATTAGGAATTTTTTTCTATTTAAAAACATAGTAAAATCGGAAATAAAACCTCAAATCACGGATTCGCGCAAAATCCATTTTATTTCTCTGATAGAAGTAAGTTAGGAGATAAGATCTCAATTCAGAGAAATTCAAAACCATTTTCTCCTACTATACGATCAACAAGTCTATACTCTTTGGCTTCTATTGCTGACATAAAAATGTCTTTTTCCAGGGCATCCATTATTTCCGTTCGGGATTTCAACGTCGTGCTTCTATAACCATCTATGATGCAGTCGCGCATTTTTTCTATTGCTTGCATTTCCAGGACAGTGTCTTCCATTTCCACGTCCGAAAGAGAACTAGAGGGCTGATGCATCATTACCCTGATGATAGAAGGATTCTCTATCCGCTGTGTGAAACGAACAGAAAAGAAAGATAAAGAATAATAGGAAAAAAAAGATAGAATTGAACAACCGTACAGGCATCGTCTTTTGTGCATTGCATACGGCTCTAATTTCAAATTGAAATTGACCCTTACTTTCCATTCAAGAAAGATAAAAATAGAATCTCTCAGCTCCAGATGAGTAAATGATCAAATTGCCACCCTTCCTTTCGGAGGAGTTAAAAAATACTATGATGGCTCCGTTGCTTTCTATTTTAAAATGGATTCTTTTTTTGTCTTTGATTCAGCAATCCCAAAGTTTCTTTTTGATCCAAAGGAAAAATCTTGTTTTTTTTTTCGCACTCTTTTTTTTCTAACCTAAATATTGTTAAGAGCCCTTCGGTGTGAAAACAAAAAAGTTTGTGACGCTGAATTGGACTCCCGATAGATAAGAGAAAATCGGAAATACCTTTTATCTCATACTACTCTCTCGATACATAATCGAATCTTTTGAAAAAAAAAAACAATACAAACATTTTTCATATCGAATTCGAAGTGCCATGCTATTATTACTTAATATTCATATGGCGAAGGCATAGTTTTCTTTTTTCTCTCAAATAAAAAAACCTCATTGGCGCCAAGCGTGAGGGAATGCTATACGTGAAGTTCCTCCACTCAGGATAAAACATGCCATTGACGCGGCTACTCCCACAGCTGTTGTTTCGACTGGTGCGAGAACAGTGTCTATAGTATCATAAATGGCTATTCCGTCTATTACTGATCCACCAGGAGAGTTTATAAGAAGTTTAAACTCTCTGCTAGAATCCGAGAGACTGAAATATATCAAAGCACCTGTAAGGATATTCGCGTTCTCTGAAGTAATTTCAGAGCCTAAAATAAGTATTCTTCGTTGATAAAGTCCGTTGAGTAAGGAAAAATTCTATTCCTTAGAGGACCGTACATGCACCTTTTGATGCATACGGTTCAAAAAACAATTGCAAAAAAAACGAATCAATGTATAGATTCCAGTCCTCTTTCTTTTTTCCTATTCTTTTTCATAGCAGTTTTTTTCGAACTTCTAAGGAAAGGGCTTTTTCTTCGATTTTTCAATAAAGACGAATTTTGACTTCTTTTCTTTCTTATAATAGAAAAACGTCAATAAACTTATCGAATTAACTTCTCATTGATGTATTGTTTCATCGAGATTCAATCCAAATCACGATGGTATTTTCTTGTTCCTGAATGGGTTTCTTTCATCTTTTTAGGTTTATGCTCTACTCCGGGTCAAGATCCGCCCGATTTGGATTTGCACATATAGGACAAATCTTCACATCACCATTTCTTTTTGTTATGACTTTCTAAATAACAAACAGGAATCGTTTATGATACACGTAGTAATCATTGATATATTCCCAATTGGGTTTTTGCTAAACGGAGCCTGGATACTTCATTTTTTGAGTCCAACCAAAGCCAACCATAAATTATTCTAATTAAAATAGTATTACGAATTCCCCCAAACAATGCATCTAATTGCACTTCACGCTCCAATCTTTTTGATGATTCAATTTATCTTTCTTGGGCGAAACAGAGGATCTCTCGATCGGGGGAGAGAGCGGGGAAATCCCATATGATCCAATATATCTGCCAAGTCACACTATACGTCAGTCCATTCTATCTCTTCATCTTCGTCAAGAATTAGAAAAGGTACTTTCGGAAGACCAACAGGCATGAATTAAAAGAAAAAAGAAGCAAATACTCTATTTCACTTTGATGTGGAAACGTAACAATATGGTTTTATTGTCTTTATCATATTGGCTTTATCATATTTATTTTATCCATAGATTAGAAAGAAAGACAAAATAAATAAAGGAAAATTTTTATGAATAGGTCCTTCTAATAATCAATAAGGATGGACGCATTTACTCATAGAAAATGGTATCAATCCCCCATTGCGTATTGGTACTTATCGAGTATAAAATAAATCTGCTTCTCTTTGTTCCTACGAACAGAATAGAATAAATATTAACTGAACCTTTGTTAGGAAATAACCCCCTGAACAAGGAAGGTCCATAGGATAGTCATAGTATAGTATAGTCTTTTCCAATGCAATAAAGTTACGTAGTGTCTATTTTTCTTTGATAAAGGGGTATTTTCCATGGGTTTGCCTTGGTATCGTGTTCATACCGTTGTATTGAATGATCCTGGCCGGTTGCTTTCCGTTCATATAATGCATACAGCTCTGGTTGCTGGTTGGGCGGGCTCGATGGCTCTGTATGAATTAGCAGTTTTTGATCCCTCTGACCCTGTTCTTGATCCAATGTGGAGACAGGGTATGTTCGTTATCCCCTTCATGACTCGTTTAGGAATAACCAATTCATGGGGAGGTTGGAGTATCACAGGAGGGACTGTAACGAATCCGGGGATTTGGAGTTATGAAGGTGTGGCTGGGGCACATATTGTGTTTTCTGGCTTATGCTTTTTGGCAGCTATCTGGCATTGGGTCTATTGGGATCTAGAAATATTTTGTGATGAACGTACAGGAAAACCTTCTTTGGATTTGCCCAAGATCTTTGGAATTCATTTATTTCTCTCCGGGGTGGCTTGCTTTGGTTTTGGTGCATTTCATGTAACAGGCTTATATGGTCCTGGAATATGGGTGTCCGATCCTTATGGGCTAACGGGAAAAGTACAACCTGTAAATC